CAACAATTGACCAAAATAAAATATTAATAAATTGCATAAACTTAGATCAATCAAATAATGATATTTCTATGCAATAAAATAATTCGCACTAATTCATTTTCCCATTTACATTGTATTCGTTTGGAATAATGATAAAGAAAACGGAAGGGGGAAAATAATTTTCAAAAACGGGATTTGGATTGATTCTCGAATCCGATTGAATCTACTGGTTTACGTTATGGAAGAAAGACATGTATATGTGATATTAGATATTGACTAGTTATATATGACTATGAACGAAAGATATATTTTATTTTCGCTACTACTGTGTGTGGGTTCCAATAGAAGTCCTTTCGTATCAGTGTGGATGTGAATTGGCTGAATAAAGAGATGAAAGCAAGAAAAGAAAAGGTGTAAGAATTGAAATAGCAGTTCCTACCCAATAAATGGAAGAACTAAAGTTCTATGGATTCACAAAAACTCTGTGGATAGAAATGAAAAAAGAGATATCGAAGTAGGTCTGATCATTCAATAATATTCTCACTTAAATTCGAAGTTCTTAGTTACTTCGACGAGATAAATCCTATCGATGGAATAATTAAGTCAAAATTCATTGGTTGATTGTATCATTAACCATTTCTTTTTGTTGGTACGAGGAACTTATCATGAATCCACTGATTTCTGCTGCTTCCGTTATTGCTGCTGGATTGGCTGTAGGGCTTGCGTCTATTGGACCTGGAGTTGGTCAAGGGACTGCTGCGGGTCAAGCCGTAGAGGGTATCGCGAGACAACCTGAGGCAGAGGGAAAAATACGTGGTACTCTATTGCTTAGTCTAGCTTTTATGGAAGCTTTAACGATTTATGGATTGGTTGTAGCATTAGCACTTTTATTTGCGAATCCTTTTGTTTAATCTTCGAAATAGGAAAAATACATATTTTTCCTATTTTATTGTCTTGGACTTGTCGTTTGCTTTTTCAAATTCTATCAAGATTTCACTCCTACAATTCCTTATTCGTTGAGAAAATAACCTATGGAAAGGGGTGATTTGCATATGAGGAATTAGCATACTGACTCTCTTTCATCCTTCCTGTTCGTAGTCCAAGGGAACCTCTTTTTATGAAGTGTTGCAGCAATCAAGGGGTAGTTCATACTTTATAACTATAAACTCAAATTATTTATAGACTTGATTTCAAAAAATAAATAAAAAAGAGGAGTAAAGTGATAGAAAAAGAACTCTGGTCGATTTTTTAGTCTATCTATAAGAGGAGATTCTATGAAAAATGTAACCGATTCTTTCCTTTCTTTGGGCCACTGGCCACCTGCCGGGAGTTTCGGATTTAATACCGATATTTTAGCAACAAATCCAATAAATCTAAGCGTAGTGATTGGTGTATTGATCTTTTTTGGAAAGGGAGTGTGTGTGAGTTGTTTATTTCAAGAATAGGCTGGATCCAATCAGCTGTACCCGTTTCCGTTATAACTAGGAAAGAAAGGTACATGATCTCGCGAATTACTTCTTAAGAAATTATATGTAAGAACCACAGCATTTCGCGATTAATTGGCAAATCTACTTTGATTCTCTAGCAACCAACAATGTGGGGCTCTTAAGATGGTTAAAGAAAACCATTTGAAGTCTAGACGCAGCATGGTACTCTTTCTACCACTATATTAATATAGAGATGATTTTAAAATGAATATTTTCTCGATATAGAACACTCATCTCGATAAAACGATTTGAACCCTTTATTCTAATTCTAAAAAAGGGCATTTTCCCTCTTTTATCCAATGCTGAATCGACGACCTATGCCTTATGTATAAGTAAGAAGAATTTTTTGGATTTGACCTGAAAACAAAAAAAAGAAACAACTTTGCTGACAATTACATATTTTTTTGTCAGAAGAGTCCTCCAAATATTTTGGTTTTGCATTAGATTCATTTTTTTCCTTTTTTTTGAACTATGAAATGAATAAAGAAGAGAGGATAGGCTCATTACATTCATAAACAAAAGTTATGAGAATTGACCCTAAGTAATTGAGCGTGAGAGCCAAATGAATCGAAAGATTCATGTTTGGTTCGGGAAGGGATTATGGAAGTTTTAAAATGAACGGAAAGATAATCTACTTTCATTAAGTGATTTATTAGATAATCGAAAACAGAGGATCTTGAATACTATTCGAAATTCAGAAGAACTGCGTGGGGGGGCCATTGAACAGCTGGAAAAAGCCCGGGGCCGTTTACGGAAAGTGGAAACGGAAGCAGATCAGTTTCGCGTGAATGGATACTCTGAGATAGAGCGAGAAAAATTGAATTTAATTAATTCAACTTATAAGACTTTGGAACAATTAGAAAATTATAAAAATGAAACGATTCAGTTTGAACAGCAAAGGGCGATTAATCAAGTCCGACAACGGGTTTTTCAACAAGCCTTACAAGGAGCTCTTGAAACTCTCAATAGTTGTTTGAACAACGAGTTACATTTACGTACCATTAGTGCCAATATTGGTATGTTGGGAGCAATGA